TTTCCTAAAATTCCCGTTTAGCCCATTTTTCGATCATACCCCCTCCACTCCAATGAATATTCTATATTCTATTGGTCAGTCAATTCCAAAGTAAATATTAGGAGTCATAATTTAATTTGAATAAGAATTTTTAGGGCATTTATGATATTATGACTATGGATACACAATTAAATAAATAAAAAAAAGATGGTTTATGGAACAATTCGGGTTTCGGTTGATTTCATTCAATTCAACGATTGACTAAAATAAAATTATAATAAATTGCATGAACTTAGCTTAGATCAATCAAAATCAAAGCAACGATTCAGCCTAATGAATTTATCCTTTTAAATTGTCTCCATCTAGGATAATGATAATGAAAAGGAGTAAAAGAGTTTACAAATAAAGTAGATTCATAAAAAATAGGCGGGTTAGTAGAGGAGGTTGAACTAGGTCGTTGAACTAGGTCTATGCGATTTAATGGCTATAAGCATAAGCTAACTCTTGTAGATGTTTCGAAGAATGATTTATAAGAATCCGATTAAACGAATTAATCGGTTTACGTCATAGAAGAAACACATGTATAGGTTATAATTGACTAGTTATATGAACTAAAGATATAATATATCTAATTTGCCCTAACTACTGTCAATTTAGATGGGGATTCCAATAGAAGCCCTTCCGTTTCGTCCGAATTGAATGAATAAAGAGATCACATAAAATAAAGAACGAGGACTTCCAAGAATGGTTCGGAACAAAGAAATGGAAGAACTAAAGTCGTAGGGATTCACAAAGACTTCGCGGGGGATAGAAACTAAAAAAGAGATATTGAAGTAGTTCTGAAGATTCCATAATTAATATTTTTACTTCAATTCAGAGTTCGTAGTTACTGTAACTTGATGAGTCGTAGCGATAGAATAATGAAGTTCTAATTCATCGGTTGATTGTATCATTAACCATTTCTTTATTTTGGTGCGAGGAACTTATCATGAATCCACTGATTTCTGCTGCTTCCGTTATTGCTGCTGGATTGGCCGTAGGGCTTGCTTCTATTGGGCCTGGAGTGGGACAAGGTACTGCCGCGGGCCAAGCTGTAGAAGGTATTGCGAGACAGCCCGAGGCTGAGGGAAAAATACGAGGTACTTTATTGCTTAGTCTGGCTTTTATGGAAGCTTTAACAATTTATGGATTGGTTGTAGCATTAGCTCTTTTATTTGCGAATCCTTTTGTTTAATTTGTTGAATCCTAGAAATAGGAAAAATAAGTATTTCTTTTCTTATTTTATTGCCTTCGACTTGTCGTTTGCTTTTTTGAATTATATCAAGATTTAACTCCTACAATTACTTATTGGTTGAGACAATAGCCTACGGGAAGAGCTGATTTGAGGATAAGAAATTAGCATACCGACTCGCTTGCTTCCTTTCTCTTACTAGAATCCTTTCTTTTTGGAAATCTTGCAATAAACGAGGTATGTCGCAATTGACATGAGGCCTAGTACTTTAGTACTTAATTCTAATAAGTCGCATTCTTGTTGACTTAGTGAGAATTTCAATAAAAAAAAAGAGGGTGAAGTGATACAAAAGGAACTCCGTTCGATTTTTTAGTCTATCTATAAGGGGGATCTTATGAAAAATGTAACTGATTCTTTCGCTTCCTTGGGCCACTGGCCATTCGCCGGGAGTTTCGGGTTTAATACCGATATTTTAGCAACAAATCCAATAAATCTAAGTGTAGTGCTTGGTGTATTGATCTTTTTTGGAAAGGGAGTGTGTGCGAGTTGTTTATTTCAATAATAGGCCGGATTCAACCGGCTGCACCTTTTTTCGTGCTAACTCGGCAAGAAAGGTGGATGATCCTGCGAATTACTTCTGAATAAATTAAGAAATCATATGGAAGAACCGTAGCATTTCGTAATTTGTTGGTAAATCTACTTTGATTCTCTATCAAAAACACAACGATGTGGAATCATTAATATGGTTAAAGCTTACTCCATTTGAAGTCCAAACGCGGCATAGTACTCTTTCTACCACTATGTTAATACAGATAGTTGGAAATTTTTTCGATATATAACACTCATGTCGATAAAATGATTTGAACCTGTTATTGGAAAAAATGGGTATTTCTAATGCTGAATTTGATGACCTATGTATAAAGTACGAAGGATTTTTTTGGATTTGAAGAAAATAACGAAACAACTTTGCTGACAATTACATGTTTTTTCTTTGGTCAGAAGAGTCCTCTGAATCGTATAGTTCTAGTCTTGGATTAGTGATCCTATTTTTATTTTAGAATATGAACAGAGAAAAGAGGATAGGCTCATTACATTACATTCAAAAATAGAATATGAATATATATATGGAAATTCGCCATAAGAAATTGAAGTAATTGAGCGTGAGAGCCAAATGAATCGAAAGATTCATGTTTGGTTCGGGAAGGGATCGTGGAAGTTTTGAAATGAATGGAAAGAGAATCTACTTTCATTAAGTGATTTATTAGATAATCGAAAACAGAAGATCTTGAA